TTCGGATACAATTCGATCCTTCTACGGCCAAATCTCAATTTGTGGAAAGCCTTCGATGGCTTCCTTATGAAAACATCCATTTTTATTTGGGTATAGACGGTATCTCTTTATTCTTCGTGATATTGACCACATTTCTGATCCCTATTTGCATTTTAGTGGGTTGGTCTGGTATGAGAAGTTATGGGAAAGAGTATATTACAGCATCTCTAATTCGTGAATTTCTAATGATCGCCGTGTTCCGCATGCTGGATCCTCTACTATTCTATGTTCTTCCCGAAAGCGTGCTAATCCCTATGTTGTGCGGAGCTGAGCATCTTATATTCGCTGGGATAAAGCTTTTCCTCTGCAGGGGCCTTGTGCAGTAAACCCCCTACGGGCGGTCGTCCGTCGTCGTAAAGTAGTCCCCGCGAAGCTTTCGGGAAGAGGGGTAGTCTTGTGTGTAAGCATAGCATTTCTGGTCGAACCCGCCCAACCCAACTAAGAAGAACCGAACCTGACAAACACATCTTTTTCCTTTGGGGAGGGTACTCTGAGTAGTGGGTACCTCGTAGGACCTCGACCCGCCTACTCGGGTCTTGTATGGATATGCAGGAAGGGGTGCTCCTAGGTGTGTGTAGGGGTTGTGTTTGTTCGCGAGAATGGATTCCTCGTCAAGTCAGTTTGGGGGGTGTGGACACACTTGCGCGAATTCGGGTAACGGCTACAAGGGAGAAAGAAAAAGGAAACTGTACCCGACCAGGGATGGACGTAAACTCGTAAGCTACCGAGGGTAGGGATAATCGTCCAGGTCTTATTGTGAAAGAAAAAAGCCGCCCCGCCGCAGCAGGCGGGTTGCTTCCTCTGTCGTCGCCGGGGAGCTCTTGGCGAGGAGACCTTAGGAAAAGTTGCTAAAACAAACGGGGGAGGAGGATCGACCCGTTCAGTAGAATTCCGAAGAAAGACTGTTGGCAGCAGGTGGAGACATTTCTTTGGCCCTTCTAAAAAAACAAAAAAAGAAGAAAGAAAATAAAAAGAAAAATGCGGGCAGGGTGGAGCTCGGCAGAGGGTTCGAGAATAAGGTAGGGTCCTGTTCTTAAGATTCAGATAATCAAAAGTTCCAAACCTTTATGTATGCACCTCCGTACAAGTGCTGCGTACAAGTTCCGGTCAGGATGATTGGGAAAGATCAAACCAATTTGAACCGCTCACATCACAGTAGTAGTAGCGTAAAGGCCGTAAGCCGGGGGGCGGCCATAACATAAAGCTATTACTTTCACACCTCTCTCTCTTTTTAGATATCTATAGATAAAGAGAGAGATCCGCTGCGTGAGCAACCCGACTGTGCGTTACATGTGCTCTAGAGGCTGCACTCCATCTTTCTTCCCCCTTTTTCTTTCTTTTTATTTGGAAGACGGGCGTTGCGTTTGGTTCGAAAGGCATGGTTTTCAGTATGTCTCCAGATAGGCCCCCACTAGTCCGGCTAGCTAGTGAGTGGTTCTTTCGGGCGGGAAGCAGGCCGGGCCCTACGGGCGGGCATCCCCCGCAACGCAAGCAGCATTGTTCGCCACCACCCGAGAAGCAAAAGATTCTAGAGTCCAGGCTGAAAATACATGCATAGATAGTGGTCTAATGACAAGGCCGACGACGGAAGCTCGGGACGGAGCCGTATGATGCGGAAGTCTCACGTACGGTTCCCTGAGAAGGGAGTGGCTACCTACTGGAGCTTCGACCAATCACCACTGGTCAATTCCGCTTTGGGGCCACCCCTTACTCTACCATTATTATAGGGGTATGGGGTTCGAGACAAAGAAAGATCAAGGCAGCATATCAGCTTTTCCTTTATACTTTACTTGGATCTGTTTTTATGCTATTAGCTATTCTGTTGATTCTTTTCCAAACAGGAACCACCGATTTACAAATTTTATTAACCACAGAATTTAGTGAGCGGCGCCAAATCTTTCTATGGATTGCTTTTTTCGCCTCTTTCGCCGTCAAAGTGCCTATGGTACCAGTTCATATTTGGTTACCCGAAGCTCATGTAGAGGCACCTACGGCAGGATCCGTCATCTTGGCGGGAATTCTTTTAAAATTGGGAACCTACGGCTTTTTAAGATTTTCAATACCCATGTTTCCTGAAGCGACACTTTGTTTCACTCCTTTCATTTATACTTTAAGCGCGATTGCTATAATATATACTTCCTTGACCACTTTAAGACAGATCGATCTTAAGAAGATCATTGCTTACTCCTCAGTAGCTCATATGAATCTGGTGACTATTGGTATGTTTAGTCTGAACATACAGGGAATTGGAGGTAGCATTCTACTGATGTTAAGTCATGGACTGGTTTCTTCAGCCCTTTTTCTATGTGTTGGTGTTCTATATGACCGACATAAGACTCGACTTGTTAGATATTACGGAGGTTTAGTGAGCGCCATGCCGAATTTCTCTACCGTTTTCTTCTTTTTCACTTTGGCCAATATGAGTTTACCTGGTACTAGCAGCTTTATCGGGGAATTTCTCATCTTAGTAGGAGCTTTCCAAAGAAATAGCTTAGTAGCCACATTAGCAGCGCTTGGGATGATTTTAGGCGCGGCGTATTCCCTTTGGCTATATAATCGTGTGGTTTCTGGGAATTTAAAACCGGATTTCCTCCATAAATTTTCCGATCTAAATGGTAGAGAAGTTTTCATATTTATACCTTTTCTTGTTGGAGTTGTTTGGATGGGTGTTTACCCCAAAGTGTTCTCGGACTGCATGCATACATCCGTAAGTAACTTAGTGCAACATGGAAAATTTCATTGAGAGGAATCAGCAAAGAAAAGAAAAATGCTCAATGAAGCGCTCAAGAGACCCTACATCCTTATTGAGCAGGGCTAGTCAGCGCCTTCCCTTAATGAAAGACGTGGTAACCGTCTTGACTTTAAGGATGAGGGGAACGTCTCTTTCAAAGCTTTAGTGCGGTTTCAGCGGTTTTCGTTTAAAGTATGCCGTTTTGGTGGTATGACCTCACCTGACACATTAGCGGATTCACCTCCAGCATCAGTTCCATTCCAAGTGTGCCTTCTGCCTCGACAACACCAGAATGACAAAACAAAGCCATTTCTGGAATCTAGTGTTAGCCAACGATCGCTGGGACGCAGTGCATCAGCCAAACCCATTTGACGTGAGGTTCCTTTCTTCAAGGCCGATTTGGGGGTCTTTTTCGATAGTTCACCCCGACAAGTGTGTATTCAATCCGCTTCACTCACATTACAAGCGCTTCCTGAATTACATCCATCCTTGACAAGCGTTTGAGAGTTCTAGCATGACGACGGCCTTAAGGGAAGGCGGTAGGTGGCCACGGTAAGCAGCTTGTCCAATTGTGCATGCATTATAAAAGTTCCATTCGTTGTGACCCGGGCACGACGTTAGAGCGAGCTCGCCCCGAAGTACACAAAATACCGGCTGGTACAAAGCAGGTCAGGAAGCTTGACATGACAGAAGTTCGAGTCGAACCAGACTAGTAGATAGTGGGGCGATTGGGAGTGAGGATTCGTTTCACTATGTTCAACTCATTCGGTAAGCCTCGTAATCTATGTGAAGGTTCGTAAAAACAGTGAAAAAAGGAATCCTAAAGGAGTAGGAGCTAGCTTGAATTGAAGTGGAGAAGACAAGATGGACTGGCTATCGACTTTGCTAACGAATGAGACTCTTCTTCAATTTATTGGGGCGTACTTCATACTACAGCAGGCCGCAACCGTTGGGGAAAGCCTACCAATGAGGTACACTTGGGGTCAGAAAGCAAGGAACTCCTTTGATATCGGCTTCAAAGCTTTTTCACTGAAATCCAAACCAGGAAATGAGAACCAGTACCACACCCCGTACTGGCACTACACACCCTCCCGAACGAACTGATTCCAAGAAGGTTTCTCATTCGCTTTCCTTGATTTGAATGTCTGACTTAGCTTAGGAAAGCAAGTGAGAAAATACTCGGAAGAGACACTTCCTTAAGGAGTTATAAAAGCCAGACAAAGAATCTCGTATGTGATGTTAGAGAGCATGCTCAGGTTAGTTGGCGGAGGATACTCCGATAACGAATTCTGCCTCTTTCTTTTCCTGGAGCGGAAAAAGGGTTAAGGAATATCTCAGAGCTGATGCGCGATCTCCTCAAAATTGTTAAAATGATCCAACGTGCTCGTCATGAGAAAATGGTTATCAAGCTTTGCCAGTTTCATGATTGCTTGTAGTTTTCTTTTTTCCGGGGCAGTGTACTAAGGTACAAAAAAGAATGCCCGTATGTCGGCAGGATTTTTCGAGTTCGAGAAAAGGTCCCATCCTTCAAATCATGATTGGGTCGACCAGGCCAGATCATGAGCGAATAGAAAAGAAAGATAGAATGCCCTTTTCGACCCGAGTCAAAAATTGATCTAGTAGTGTACGTAGTTTGATCAATTTATCCCTGGAAAGTTTACGTAGTTTGATCAGTTTATCCCTGGTTTTTAGGATTTCTATTCTATTTTTGTTGCTGGGCCTACTTGTACTTGTCTTTCTGGGCATTTTCCAGGCCCCCCTTTTTAAAATAGGAATAGCTCTGGGGGGTCGAGCCCTCGCCTATACTTTAGGCAAATTAGGCCTACCGATGGGGCTTACCTTGGCCATAGGGGTTTTTACGAAGGGCCTCATTACAGAAGCCGGAGTCTCAGAAGTACTAGCGGGTCCTCTTCGCATGATGCCCGCAGGGTCGGATTCGGTGGGTAACTCTGGCGGTTGGGAAAAATACCTCAACCTGCCGTCTGATTCAGAAGGTCAGGGGCAGGGCATCGAAGGGGAGCCCACTTCTAGAAAACGAGACCGAAGCCCTGATCCCGTAGAGGACGTCGGTCCTTCCTCGGGAAGGCGACAAGTAGATTCGGAAAGTAAAAATCTTGTGGTAGGCCCGTCACAGCAGGTTCCATTATCGGACTCAAGCACATGTAACAGTTTCGAGGAGCGTGTGCTTCTCGAGCCCATGCCGGATTCGTCATCCCCCTCGGTAGATGAGGCGATAAACGCCGGGGCACCCAACCCCCCTGCCGAGGCACCCCACGGCCCCCCCCCGCTTATGATCCTAACACGGATCCTCTCCGTGTGGAGACAAAAAAAGGCGGAAATGACCCTTTTTGTAAAGGACCGATTAGTTCACTTTACCGAAAGAGGTTGGAAGCCATGGCAATTCTCACGGACCCATGACCACTATATGGAGGTATCCTCCAACATCGTCAAAAGTTTGGAGCTAGACTCTGTCTCTGAATACGAGGAGTTTCTTCTCGCTTTTAGAAAGGACCCCAAACTCTTAGAGAGCCTTTTTACTAAGTGACTGGCATTTCTTTTTCCCTTTCTTTCCGTTGGTCAACAACCAACAAAACAAAATCGTTTAGTTCTTCACTACTCGTACAGGAAGGCCTCTCTTTCTGTATGGGGGGAATCAAAGAAAGGCAATCAGAGAATGTTTACACTCCATTTTCATTACGAAGATGTATCACGTCAGGATCCGTTGCTCAAACCGAATCACGCCAACGTTATGGAAGTTCCTGGATCGTGTAAAATAAGAGTAGTACCAAAGGCAGCACCTTCTGATTTCATAATAAAAAATGGAAAATTGGCTATGGAGATTCCGTGCGGGCAGAAATTAATACAGACACAAAGGGCTTCGACAGGAAAGTCGTTTCGATCCAATCCATTCTTGGGGTCAAATAAAGAAAAAAAAGGATATGTCAGTGACCTAGCACGGCAAAGCACTCTCCGAGGTCATGGAATGTCTCATTTTTTGGTAAAAATCTCCGCAGTAATGTCTCTGTTAGATTTTCCGGTCGAAATACGGGAAAAGTCCATTCAATTCTTGATGGAAATGGAGTTTTGCGAATTCTCCCCGGAACTGGAAGATCATTTCGAGATCTTCGAACATATTAGGGGGTTCCATGTCACTATTTTAACTTCGGCCAACACACAAGATGAGACTTTACCACCGTGGAGCGGCTTTTTTCAAAAAGATGAGGGGGAAAGTCAGTAAGATGTCGGAGAAGCAAAATATACGAGATCGCAAACGTAGATTGCTCGCGGCTAAGTATGAATTGAGAAAGCTTTCTCAATTTGTAAAGATACCGATCGATCTAGTGATATGCGGGACAAACATCGAAAGTCTCAGGTGACTGAAGAACTCAGCGACGAGTTGACAAAAGAAGCCCTAAAAATGGACATGAACGATGTTTTGATGGGCATAAAGAAATCGTCTTGGTAGCATCAAACCAATAGAACAAGGGTTAGCTCTGCAGCTGGTCTACAAGCAAGGTAAGTAGGTCCATGCGAGCGGCCCGGATGTACCTTTTAGCCGCGAGGGGAACCGGGTAAACAAAGTCGCGATCAGAATGAATGGTAGTTTGCTGGGCCTGTTGCTCCCGGAGGCGCTGGTTCGAATCCAGTTCGTGACAACCACAAAGCCTTTGATCATAGAATATCTCGGGACCCCGCTGGTAAATACGGGGCTCTGGCAGCTGCACTTTCTTTTTATTTTCTTTCTTTTTCTTTTTGTTTTTTGTTTTTTGTTTTTTTATGATGCATCGAATGCTTCCTCTGCTTTCAGTAAAAATCCCATGATCGAGGCACTCTTTCTCTTATAGCGCTCTTTCCTTCCCTTCGAGCTAGCCGGAATAAATCCATTTCTTTTGTCTGTAAGAGAAAAGGCGCTTATTCCATGAAATAGGAGCGCAGCGGAGTCATGAATAAACAAGAATAGCCACTTCCTTATCTACGCTATTTACTTTCCTCCCCTCGTGGGAAGTAGCAAGAGCCTTTATCTAATCTACTATTGAACCATCTCACCTGAAAGTCAGTCGCTACCTTAAGGCATGCCTTGACTCCAAGAGCTAACTCGATGGGACTTGCTTTCCTAAAGAGAAGACGAAGAGGATGACACTGGGGATCGTTCTTACTTAAATAAATTCCCATGAGCTGCCTTGAGCTGGTAACTCCAAAATCGATGATTCTTGGCCACTGACTTACTGCTTTCACTCAAATGCCACTGATGCGTAAGACATTGAGTTGGACTACTTTCCTTCTGGTAATGCCTTTCCCTGTGGTCACCTTGCCCTTCTACTTACCGGCTTGGCTATTTCGAAGGATTCGCTTCGGCGGGTGATTGAACTAAAAAAGAATTCTTGAAAGTGGCACTCCTTCCTTGCTTCTTACCCCGTAGCGGGATATTTTTTGACAATCGGTCGTAGATTCCCTGGCTTGGCTAGGAACCTAGTCCTTTCTTGTGACAACAGAAGAGAAGGAATTTCCTTCTTGTCCAATACCAACTATGATTTCCACGAAATGCTAGTCGAATCCGTATGCCCAAACCACATAAGATAAGTTAAGCAGCTAGATCGATTCCAAATGATTAGTAGCTGATGCAGAAAAAAGAAGAACAGCTTCTTCTTCTATGATGACATCTGCAGCAGATTCAATGGCCTCGGTTTACACATTCTTGACTTGAAAAAAAGAGTTTGAAGGATTCTCGT